AGGATTCCTCACATTCCCAAATGATTTGTTCGGGACAGCTTCATCCTGCACGAATTGTGGAACGGTATGTATTACGTTCCCGGAGTCTTTGGTCAGATTCCCAACGTAGAGGGAATGACGAGATGGGAGAGGAGCATCTGTAACAGTACCTATAGATGCATTGGCGCGAAAATCTCCCTCGAAGGTTAGTAAATAGATACGGGACATATAAAACGCGGTTAATCCCGCTGTGAACCATGCAATTCCCCCTAGGATGGGGGAATATGACCAACTATCAGCGAGAATTTTATCCTTGGACCAGAAGCAAGCAAACGGTGGAATACCGCAGAGAGAAAGAGTTCCGAAAAGGAAAGTAATTCCGGTAATTGGCATATATGCTCGTAGACCGCCCATAAGAGCCATATTTTGACACTTATCGGGCGAATAGCCAACAATAGGTTCCATCGAATGAATTACCGAACCGGATCCGAGGAACAATAAAGCTTTAGAATAAGCATGTGTAATGAGATGAAACAGAGCGGCTCGATAGGAACCAATACCCATGGCTAACATCATATATCCTAATTGAGACATGGTGGAATAAGCTAAACCCCTTTTAAGATCTTTCTGAGCAAGAGCTAGAGTAGCTCCCATAAGAGCTGTTATTGCGCCTATCCAAGAAATAAAACTCATAGTCAAGGGTAAAGCTTTGAAGAAATGAAACATTCGAGCCACGAGAAAAACGCCTGCCGCTACCATAGTGGCCGCATGGATGAGAGCTGAAATGGGAGTAGGTCCCTCCATTGCATCAGGTAACCATACATGAAGTGGGAATTGTGCAGATTTAGCTACCGGTCCTAGGAAGAGTAAAATAGCACACGTATTAGCAAGAAGCAAGTTAATCCCATTATTGGCAATTAATTCATCAAATCGTTCGGATAAATCATGGATCTCGAAACTACCCGTTATCCAATAGATACCCAATATACCTAATAGTAATCCAAAATCCCCTACACGATTCGTTATAAAAGCTTTTTGACAAGCATTTGCTGCGCTGGGTCGGGTAAACCAGAAACCTATCAATAAATAAGAACACATTCCTACTAATTCCCGGAATATATAGATTTGTACTAGATTGGAACTGAGAACTAGTCCCAGCATGGAAGCAGTAAAGAAGCTGAGATAAACGAAAAACCTCACATAGCCCTGATCATGGGACATATAACTATCACTGTAAATCATAACCAAGACTCCTACAGTAGTGACTAGTATCAACATAATAGAAGTAAGTGGATCAATGAAAAAACCTACTTCCAAGGGAATATTCTTGTGAGGGATCCAAGACCACGAACTTTGATGAGTAGGACTACCATTAATTTGTTGCGAGAATAGATTTGGAGAGATAACCATAGATACACTTAACAACAAAGTACTCATTATGGCACATGCACGACGAAGAATTCCAGTGGCTCCCGGAAGGCAAAATAAACCTAATCCTAGTAGAACCGAAGCTCCAAATGGGCATAAGGGGATAATCCAAGCATATCCGTATAATGGTTCCATAAAAACATTGAAGTGAAGTTGAAGCTTATTTTCCGGTTTCCATTGAACTATATAATAAAGAATTGAATTAATGAGCAATGGAATAATTTCTCAATATGGATACTAAATCGTTCGGTAATACGGGATATGAACTGATGAGTTCACTTTTTACGGATGAGATGAGCTAATTAAGGATAATGGAAGTATACCAATCCCTATTGAGAGAATACATTATACATCATACGTATTGATGGGTATTCATGTTTATCATTCCGCACCCATTGGATGGGTATTGATAATGAAACTTGACAGGTATGAAAACTCTTAGGGATACTTATTTGGATCCAATGATTTGAATTAAGATTGATTTAGCGAAGAATAGGGAGAGGATGGATAATTCTTCCACTACAAGGAATTTCATAATGGGTACATATGCAATAATCGAAACCGGAGGTGAACAATTACGGGTAGAACCAGGTAGATTCTATGATGCGCGTTGCTTTGCATCATTAAACCCTAGGATATTAAGCGCAAACGCTAAAATACTAATCCACCGAGTACTTATGATTCGTCGCGAATCCACCACTAATCTAGGACATCCCTGGTTAAGGAATGCAATTGTCAGGGGAAGAATATTGCACTCCTGCTATGGAGAAAAAATCACGATTTATAAGATGCATTCCAAGAAGAAAGTACGACGTAAGTTGGGGTATCGACAAAAGCTAGTTCGATTTGTAGTTGATTCTATTTCTTCAAATGGAGAAGAATTTTTTGATTGATGGAATAGAAATATTGGACTCAGTCATAGAAGGATAATAATTGAGGAATAATTACCAATAACAGAGCTTTAATTTCCTTTATTCTGTACTCTTCGAATTAGGGAACTGTATTGATTAGGGAATTGGGACAAACATTGAATAAGACTAAGGAGCTTTATCAGCATGGCAGTTCCGAAGAAACGTACTTCCAAATCAAGGAAAAGGATTCGAAATAATTTTTGGAAAAAAGAAAAAAATGACAGAATTGCATCGAGGGTTTTTTCTCTAGCCCAGTCTATTTTGACTGGTCGTTCAAAAAGTTTCTATTACGCAATAAGAGATAAACTTCCCAACTCATCCGAGTAAAGTATTCTGATAACTCGGATGATCCTTATTTCTGTAATATTCTATTTCAAAAATAATGTGATTGAATAGGAATCCTATTTTGAAATAAAAAAAAGTATAATTGATATTTTTTATCGTTTAGAAAAGACACAATAGGAGAGGTTGTTCTGCTATTCCGATCTCTCCATTTTGTCAATTCTCGAGACAGGAATGAAAAGGAATTAATGGCTCCCTTTCCCATTCCTATAATTAGCTTAATCGATAAGAATAATTCATCTTTTAAATACTGAATTCTATTTGGCGTTTATCTATATCTAGCTATCTATAGATAGCTAGATATAGATATCATAGATATAGATATCGATTCTATTGATAGAATTGAAATATATGTTATTAATCGAAAATAAGGGAAGGCTTATTCCCAACCAAGTCTTTGAAACTTAGATGAATTTCTATATTGACTTATCTATTACACTTTGAAAACACCTAAGATATTTCCTTCAATATTCAGAAAGAAAGAAGTAATCTGAATTGATTAGAGAAAATGAATTCCTTTCCATATCCTCTTTCTTGATCGCTCCTAAAAGTTGATCTAATAACATTACTGTTCATTTTTCGGAATAGCAGGATTTGAACCTGCGACTTCCATCACCCCAAGATGGTGCGCTACCAAGCTGCGCTATATCCCGTTGAATTTTATTCCGTTAATTTTATTCGGTTATTTTGTTATTGACAGTGCTGTTCCTTGCTATACACCTAATATCCCTTGATAGGAGGGATAAAAAGGGATTGACTATTCCTTCTGAATAATGTTACTATTGATAGGAGGGATAAAAAGGGATTGACTATTCCTTCTGAATAATGTTACTATTATATTATACCTATGAGCCGCTATGGTGAAACTGGTAGACACGCTGCTCTTAGGAAGCAGTGCTAGGGCATCTCGGTTCGAATCCGAGTAGCGGCATTAATTTAGAATTAGACATCTTTCTTAATAATACTATTTCAAATTGACAAAAATGAATTTATCGATTAAGAATAGAGAGTATTAAAAAAAAAATGCCCTTATTATAAATAAAAAACTCTCTTCTTTTAAAAAGACAATTTATTGCTTTTTTGTATAATATTATAATATTCCTTAATTATGGAACATATACTTACTCATATTTATCTTTTCCTTCTTTTCCTTGGAACTCTATTATCTTGGATTAATCTAATATATAGGAATAGAAACCTTAATAACTGGGGCCAGAGAAATATGTCAGTAGCTTTTGCTTGTATAACAATATTCTTACTAATTCGATGGTTTCACTCTAATCATTTACCTTTTAGTAACTTGTATGAATCCTTTCTTTTTATCTCTTGGAATTTCTCTTTGATGTATATACTTTTAAATTACAAAGATCCAAATAATTGGTTAAGTGCAATTACTACGTTAGGTGCCACGTTAATTTCTGGTTTTGCTATTCTAGGTATTCCTAAAGAAATGCAACAATTTGCAAGGTTAGTACCGGCTTTACAATCCCATTGGTTAATGATGCATGTAAGTACAATGTTATTGAGTTATGCTACTTTACTATGTGGATCTCTTTTAGCAATAACTCTTTTAGTTGTTGTATCCAAAACCCATTGGAATCTCAATACTGAATATTCATATATTCCCTTATTTTTACCTAACAAAATAAATTATTCCTATAAAAAACTTGGAAATGATTTGAGGAACATAAATTCTTTGTTGTTTCTCTATTCTCGTAAAGAAGATTTAATTAATCAATTGGATCTTTTAAGTTCTCAGACTATAAGATTAGGCTTCCTGTTCCTTACTATAGGTATAATTTCCGGCGCAGTATGGGCTAATGAAACATGGGGATCCTATTGGAGTTGGGATCCTAAAGAAACTTGGGCATTGATTACATGGCTAATATATGCCAATTATTTACATACTAGGATTACTAAAGGTTGGCATGGAAAGATATCCGCAATTGTAGCTGCTTTAGGATCTTTTTCAGTTTGGATTTGTTATTTAGGAATAAATCTATCAGGGATAGGCTTGCATAGTTATGGTTGGATAATTTAATGTTATAAAAAATTTTTACATTTTAGCAAGAATAATTTGAAATTAATTGCAATAAAAAGATATAGAATGAAAAAAAATCTAATATAGAGTTAGAAAAAGATTTTCTTTTTTTTTTTATTTTATCTAATAATTCTAAAAATAAATTTGATTTATTTTTAGAATAAAATAGGATAGTAAAGAAATAAAAAATACAAAAGGAATAAAAATGATTATGTTAAGATGTTATTAATCTATATGGTACTAGTTCAATAGTACCATATTTTTATCCATAATATTGAAGTAAAATAGATTCTACTTTCTCATTCCATAAAGATAAAACTAGATTTGGATAAATACCAATACCAAGTATTGGTAATAAAATAAAAACTGAAATAAATATTTCTCGTGGTCCGAGATCTATGAAAAATAGTGAATTTTGATAGATTTTAAATCCATAAAACATCTTACGTAACATAGATAAAAGATAAATAGGAGTAAGTATAACTCCAATTGCTCCTATAAATAAAATAATTGATTTAAAAATAAGAGAATAATAAGGATTAGTAACTATTCCCAAGAATATTAAGAATTCTGCAACAAAACTACTCATGCCCGGTAATGCAAGAGATGCAAGTGAAAAAAAACTAAACATAGTAAAGAGTCTTGGCATCGGAACAGCAATTCCTCCCAATTGATCAAGATAAAGAGTCTGTGTTCTATCGTAACTTATTCCTGCCAAAAAGAAAAGTGCTGCGCCTATTAATCCGTGGGAAATCATTTGTAAAATAGCTCCATTTGTACCTATGTCTGTTATAGAACTAATTCCAATGATGACAAAACCCATATGCGAAACTGATGAATAAGCTATTCTTCTTTTGATATTGGGTAAGCTGAAAGATATTAAAGATGCGTACGCAATTTGAACCGCTCCCATTGTTACCAACAATGGAGAAAAAAGAAAATGAGCATGAGGTAACAATTCCATATTGATTCGAATCAACCCATATCCTCCCATTTTTAAAAGAATTCCTGCGAGTAGCATGCATGTACTATAATGCGCTTCACCATGAGTATCTGGCAACCAAGTATGAAAAGGCAATATTGGTAATTTAACAGCATAAGCTATTAAAAAGCTAAAATAGAGGGCCGTTTCTACAGCTATAGGATATGATCTATTAGTTAGAATCTGAAGATCAAAAGATGTCCCATTAGATCCATAAAGACCCATTGTTAGGGATCCTACTAACAGGAATATAGAACCACCTGCAGTATATAAAAGAAACTTAGTAGATGAATATAGGCGTTTTTTACCACCCCACATAGATAAAAGTAAATAAACAGGAATTAATTCTAATTCCCACATAAAGAAAAAGAGTAAAATATTTTGGGAAGCAAATAACCCTATCTGACCGCTATACATTGCTAACATCAAGAAATAAAATAATCGGACATTTCGTGTCACTGGCCAAGCTGCTAAAATAGCTAAAGTTGTAATAAATCCTGTTAATAAAATAAGTCCCATGGATAATCCATCAACCCCTAAATTCCAATGAAAATAAAGAAAACTAATCCAATTGTAATCTTCTTTCAATTGAATGGATGGGTCACTTAAATGGAATTGACAACAAAAAGTAAAAGTTATTAAAAGAAACTCCAACGCACAAATACCTAAAGTATACCATCGAACAACTTTATTGCCTTTATAAGGCAATAAAGGAATAAGGAAACTTGCAGAGAACGGAAAAAGAACTATTAAAGTTAGCCAGGGTAAATTGCTCATGCTGAATAGGAGTAATATTTTTAGTAAGAAAACCCATATAGAATTCATATGGGTTTTCTCTACAAATAAATGGAAATGTAAATTATTAAATAGCTCCTTTCACTAAAGAGAACTAGTAAGCTAGACCCATACTACGGGTTGTTTCAGATCCTAAATAAACACGTACACTGAGAAAATCTGTTGGACAAGCGGATTCACATCTCTTGCAACCTACACAGTCTTCTGTTCTAGGAGCAGAAGCTATTTGATTTGCTTTACATCCATTCCAAGGTATCATTTCTAATACATCTGTGGGACATGCTCTTACGCATTGGGTACAACCAATACATGTATCATAAATTTTTACTGAATGTGCCATTGGTTATTTTAACTCCTATTAATTTAAGCTATCCTAAATCTTAGTTCAAATTGAATTAAAACAAATATCATTTATTGAAAATGAGCCCCTATTTATTAAATAGTAAAATAATCTGTAACGAAGAATAGATTAGAGTATAGATTAAAGTATTTCTTTTATCTTTTAGATAAAGAAAAACAGTAAAAAAATGAAAAACTTCTCTAGTTATTCTTTTAAATAGAAATACGTATTAAGTAAGGATCATTTTAACAAATTAAATTGATCAATACGAATTGATTTTCGATCGCGATATATTGTCAAAACAATGGCTAATCCGATAGCTGCTTCTGCAGCTGCAATAGCCATAATAAAAAGAACGAAGATCTCTCCTTTTATATGCTGAGTATCGAAGTAATTAGAAAATGTGACAAAATTGATATTAACTGCGTTAAGGACCAATTCAAGGCACATAAGTGCTTTTATCATATTTTGACTTGTTATTAATCCATAGAATCCAATGCAAAAAAGATAAGCACCTAAAGTAAGTAGGTGTTCAAGTGCAAAAATATTTGCAAATTTCATTGAATAATTTTATTTTTATTTGTAATATTTCATATTGCTTAGAATGAAAGGAAATCATCTTCATAATTTCAAATTTCATCATCCGGCATTTCAAACATTCTACTTTGTCGAGACATAGTTATAGCTCCTACTAAAGCGACTAAGAGAAGTACAGAAAGAAGTTCGAATGGAAGCAAAAATTCAGTTAATAACTGGGATCCTATAAGTTGAACATTGCTTTTTAAAATAGGCTCAAAAATCTTAGTGGATTTTTTTATGGAATAGATTTGGGACCATGATGTATCTAGAATAATGCTAACTAAAAACAGAAATAGACTTGTACAGACTATTAAAGTAATATTATTTCCTGTATTTCGAGATGTAGACAAATCTTCGTTCTTATGCGGCTTTTGAATAAGCATTACAGAAAATACAATTAGAACATTTATAGCTCCTACATAAATGAGCACTTGTGCAGCAGCTACAAAATCTGCATTCAATACGAGATATAATAAAGATATGGAGATAAAGGTAAGTCCTAAGGAGAAAGCAGACTGCACTATATCATTTAATAGTATTACTCCCATACTTCCTAATAGAATACCTAATTCTATAATTAGCAAAATCCCCTTTTGAATAGATTCGGGTAAATTCATTATTTTAAATCATTCAAATTTATTTTTATTTTACTTATTTTTTTTTTTACTATAAAATATACTTTAAAATAATATTAAATATTATTTTAATATCCTTCAAAATTTTATTATTCTTTTTGCATCGATATTGATTTAAGACAAATAGCCCAAACTTGAATGAGCTTGGATCGTTGAGTCTTGAACTATCGAAAAAGGTAAACGACTCAAAGCAATTTGATCATAATTTAATTCATGACGATCATAGGTTGCAAGTTCATATTCTTCAGTCATGGATAAACAATTTGTGGGACAATATTCAACACAATTTCCGCAAAAGATACAAACTCCAAAGTCTATACTATAACTCTTTAGCTGTTTCTTTCTCATGCTTTTTATCAATTCCCAATCGACAACGGGTAAATTGATAGGACATACGCGAACACATACCTCGCACGCAATACATTTGTCAAATTCAAAATGAATTCGTCCACGAAATCGTTCCGATGGAATAATCTTTTCATAAGGATATTGAACAGTTATAGGCAAACGATTCATGTGTTCTAAGGTAACCATAAAACTTTGACCGATATATCTTGCAGCTCGCAGTGCTTGTTGACCATAATGTTGAAGTCCATTCATCATAGAAAACATATTTTAATATCTCAAAAAGTATTGTTTTATTTCTAATGCAGAAAAGATATAATAAAAAAAAAATAATATTTGAAATTAATAAATTATCCTAATAATAGAAGCTGGAATGAAGCAGTTAGCAATAGATTTCCCAAAGCAATAGGTAGAAGAAATTTCCACCCAAGGTCTAATAATTGGTCCATTCGCACTCTGGGTAAAGTCCATCTTGCCGCTATTGAAACGAATAGGAACAGAAAAGCTTTTATTAGTGTAATAAAAAAACTTAAGAAAATACTGGGTACCTCAGTAATTCCATCACTGGAATACCAAGTCATTGTAATATGGTTTAGACCTGGCAAAAATGGAAGAGATAGATCCCATCCTCCCAGATAAAGTACTGTTACAAATAGTGAAGAAACTAATAAATTTAAATAAGAACCAATGAAAAAAAAACCAAATTTGATACTTGAATATTCGGTTTGATAACCTGCGACTAACTCTTCTTCCGCTTCTGGCAAATCAAAAGGTAATCTTTCGCATTCTGCTAGAGAAGATACAATAAATACTATAAAACCTACAGGTTGACGCCATAAATTCCACCCCAAAATCCCATATTTGGACTGTGCTTCCACTATATCAACTGTACTCAAACTATTTGATAAATATAGTCGATAGTCGTACTGTTGTTACTATCTCTATTACAAAACCGTACATGAAACTTTCACTTCATACGGCTCCTCAACGGTTATTTCAAAGAAAAACTTAATAAAAAGGTTCTTAAAGTTTTCTAGATTAACCAACGAGATTCTGTTAGCTATGAGTAAAAAAAAGCTTCCGAATCTATCTCAGCCTTTCTAGTTAAAAGGGTAATATATTCTATAAAAAAAGATAGAAATCCACTCTTTGTAAAGTATTTTATGTTTGTTAGAGAGATTCTATAGTATCTTTTATAATATAAGATTATTCTTCATTAGTCCTTGTAATAAAAAGTGTCGAAAGGATTGCTTCGTTCCAGATAGTCATAATTCTAGTAGATAGGAATATACTTCAGATTGGGTTTATAGGGAAGTACTACTTGAATCATCTCTACTAAAGCCAAGTCCTTACCCGATATTTTAAATGGCCTTGAATACTTATCTATTCTACCCTTTTACTAATCTTTTGCGTATTTTTGTGTTCCTAACCTTCTACTCCTGCTTAATCTAAAGATATGACATTTTTTTTTATGCTAACCCTTTGTCTCTACTGTAAGGCTTCAGCTTCAATAAGAGGTATAAAGTCTTCACTGCTTGTGCATGCTTTCACTCTTGTACGTAGAGGACGGGACTTGATTTTAGTACTGCAATCGGCTGTTTAATCTCACCCATATGACTATCTAGTTATTTAGTTGTAAGAATGGGAAATAAAGTCTCAATAAAAGAGATCTTAATCTTTTCTTTTTCTTCATTTTTTCAACGAATCACACGTAGAGAAATTGATAGTACACATAATGCTAAAGGAATTTCGTAACTTATAGATTGAGCAGCAGCTCGAAGACCACCTAAAAAAGAATATTTATTATTTGATCCATATCCTGTCATAAGAAGACCAAGAGGTACAATACTTGAAACAGCTATCCAAAAGAATACACCTATACCTAAATCTGATAAGATCATCTTTTGTCCAAACGGTATGACCAAATAACTCAGGAATACCGGTATGACTACAATAGCCGGCCCTAGATTGAATAACCAAGTATTTCCCTTAGCTGGAACAATATCTTCCTTTAAAAGTAGTTTTATTCCATCCATCAGAGTTTGAAGGATTCCTAGCGGACCAGTATATTCGGGTCCCATACGTTGCTGCATTCCTGCTGATATCTTTCGCTCAAGCCACACAATAACTAGTACTCCCATGGTGACGCCCAATAAAAGGGTTAGAATTGATAGAACGGTCCAAAGAATAAAAAAGAGATCTTTTGAAATTCCTAATAGGTTAACGAGATTCATAACTTGTTCTTCAAAATCTTTCATAAAGATTATCATTTTAACGATCAATTTCTCCCATTATAATATCTATACTGCCCAATATTGGCATAATATCTGCTAATTTCATACCTCTTACTAATTGAGGTAGTATTTGCAGATTAATGAAACCGGGGGGACGAATTTTCCATCTCCACGGAAATACACTATCATTGCCAATCAAAAATATTCCTAATTCTCCTTTAGGAGCTTCTATTCTCACATAATGTTCCTGCTTAAGTAACTTAAATGTAGGAGAAGATTTTTTACCCATGAATTGATAATCAAAATCATTCCATTCCAAATTCTGACTTTGGTGAAGTCTTCGAGCTTCTAAATTCTCATAAGGACCTCCTGGAATAATTCTTAAGGCTTGTTGAAGAATTTTAACAGATTCTCTCATTTCGCCGATTCGTACCAAGTAGCGGGCTAATGAATCTCCTTCCTTTTGCCACTGGATTTGCCAATCTACTTCATCATAACATTCATAATGATCAACTTTACGGAGATCCCATTGAACTCCTGAGGCTCGTAACATAGGACCCGATAAGCCCCAATTTATTGCCTCTTCTCTACTAATAAAACCAACTCCTTTCACTCGTTCTAAGAATATTGGATTATGTACAATAAGTTTTTCATATTCACTTATTTTTGGTGAAAAGTAATCACAAAAATCTAAACATTTATCTATCCAACCATAAGGTAAGTCTACAGCTACTCCTCCGATGCGAAAGTAATTATGCATCATTCGCATACCCGTAGCAGCTTCAAATAGATCATATATCATTTCTCTTTCTCTTAAGATATAGAAGAAAGGAGTTTGCGCGCCTATATCTGCCATAAAAGGTCCAAGCCATAACAGATGAGAAGCTATGCGACTTAGTTCTAACATAATTACTCGTATGTAACTAGCTCTTTTTGGTATTCGAATATTAGCCAATTTTTCCGGCGCATTGACTGTTATTGCTTCTGTAAACATGGTAGCTAGGTAGTCCCATCGCGTAACATAGGGAAGATATTGTATAATTGTTCGATTTTCGGCAATCTTTTCCATCCCCCTATGTAAATAACCCAATACAGGTTCGCAATCAGCAACATTTTCTCCATCTAAAGTAACAATAAGTCTAAGAACACCATGCATGGATGGATGATGAGGACCCATACTAACTATCATTTGATCTTTGTTTTTTAAAAGCATGGCCATACGTTATTTTATTTTTCTGCAATTTGAAAAAAAACCATTCTAAAATGATTACTTCATTTTATCTAATGAAAGAATGCAATACCAATAAATAATAATTTAATTCTTATCTATCTAAATCCATATATAAATACAGAATAGAAATATGATATATTGTACATATTATCAAATGAGATTAATGGGTTTTTAGTCTACGAAGACCCAATTGGCTAATTAATTTTTCATAACAAACAAAATTGTTTTTAGTTAAATAGACTAAAAGGCTTTTACGCCTCCTTACTATTTTGTACAATCCTTTTCGGGATGAATAATCTTTGGAATGCTTTTTTAAATGAAGAGTTAGTCTCTTTATTCTTTCTGTTAAGTGACATATTTGAGACTCAATGGACCCCTTTTTTTCTTTTTCATTTATTATTAACGACAAATCAATAGCCATGTTTTTATTCATAGGAATAATTCTTTTTTAAAAAATAATGCTATATGCATTGACTATTTGTGCAGGAAAAGTCCTTCTAAACAAATCCTCTTAATAAACAAGATTGATAAACCATCCTTCTTTCAATTATTAAAGGACTGATTTATCAATCAAAATTGAACTTTTTATTACTAACTCAATCTGGACAATACATACGAAGTTTAAGCATAGCGAATCGACTTCCATTATTTGTATTAAACCAAAATCGATTCATGCAAGCCAAATCTTCTAATCGATACGTTGGCCAAAGGAAACGCTTAATAATTTGAACTTGACTCGGTAAATTCAAAAATGGGTACTTTTCTGATTTATCAATCCAATGATCAAAATTCACATATTGTTTTTCCAATATTAAAGAATTTAGAATTCGCAGTTCCCGATAACGTCTTGAAAGCATAATATCTTCAAGATTGTATGAATTTACAGAATATTTTTTTTCAGTTCGATAAATGCTTGATATCGATTGACTAGAAATCTTTGATGTTATTCCTTCTTCAAACTGTTTTTCAAAATTTAATAGAATACTAACCATTTTGCGCACCAAAGTCTGATCATTTAATAACCGTGGTAGACGATGTGCTGAATCATCCAATAATTGGATTGAAAGTTCATCTTCAGTGTTAGTGAAAAAACTATTCAATAGATCAATATCAATGCCCATCTTCATGCAAAATGATATAATATAATTCTCCATATTCTTTCGATCTTCTATTACGCTCAAAAAAGATGTTAGATTATTTATTCGTTGCATTTTCTTTTCTACGGATTTGGATTTCCATTTTACTTGGGGTATAGGACGATGATGTTTTCTTTCCCTTATAGATTTTTCTTTCAACGGTTTATTCTGATTCTCAGACTGATCATCACTTTTTATGTCAGAAGTAGGTTCATTTGTATCAGAAATAAGTTCTTTTGTATCGGAAGTAGGTTTCATTGCGTCAGAAGTAGGTTCTTTTGTGTCCAAATTTAGTTTCTTGGCATTAAATCGAATTTCCTTTTTCAATGAATCTTTATCTTCATTTTGTGAAAGATACATTTCAAAGCTATAGCTATCTAAAGAATTGGTTACAGATTCCGGTTTTGTATCTAAAAGATTCGGAAGTAACCAGAGCATTAGATTAGAATCAATGTCACCTTTCTCTGTACTTATCGATTGAAACTGAGGTCTTTTATATTTCTTTTTACTATTTAAATGGATATTTTCATGGATCTTATTAATATCATTAATATATTGAATAGGATCTTCTTTTCCTTTTTGTTGTATGGGCAATTTTATGATGTTCGAAGCTTTTGTAGAATCAATGAAACTATATAATAAGTTATAAAACTCGCAATAATTATTTCTATTATTTATTCGTTGTTTTAACATATTATTTGTTTCATACAAGGAATACTTATTCTCTTTTTCAAGGGTTTTATATTCTTTATTTTTATCCAGTTTATTTGTATTTGATTTCCAACGTTTTTTAACTTCATTTTTCCACTTTTGTGGTACTATTCCATATTCTATTTTTGAAGAAATTTGATATCTGGTAAAGCAGTGTAACCATTCTTTCCAATTCTTTTCGGTAAAAGTTTGCGTTTCTTTGAGAAGTCCCTGTATCTCCAAGAGATCTTTAATATGATCGTTTAAATAATTATGTTCATTCCATTTCAAATCTTTCAATTTTGATGCTTTTAATTCATTATTCTCTATGGAATTCACAATTTCTCTTTCCAAGGATTGTACTAAATAATGAACATCTATTTTGGTTCTTGTTCTTGCATGCCATAACTTTTGAAATACATATGCTTGAGAAAGCACTGGTTTATTCCGACTAGAATCAATTTTTAAATTTTGTTCATTCTTTTTAAGAAGATTCAAATTTTGATATACTTTATTCTTTTCAGATAGCTTAGTAATATTTTTTGTTAATCTTAAAACTAGTTGTATACTAAGTTGAATAGAAAAAGTGAAACGCCGAAAGATCTCTCTGTAGAATTTAGTTAAGAAACGTTTAGCTAAACGATACCCTTTATGCATGAATTGCATGATTATTCTGCGGAATCGTGAGAATTCTTGTTGAGTCTGAACCAATTGTTTATTCCATATTAATCTTATGTTGATAGCATATCTATGATTCTTCTTATTTAATCTGAGATATGTTTCTATTCTATCTCGATAGGATTCTTCAACACTTGTTCCAGATATATCAGTTAGCAAAGTTTCAATATCATTGAAAGAACGAATATTATTGAAATTATCTTTATATTGATCCTGAGATTCATGTGATATTTCTTTGCCATTCCTATTATTACTTTCAATTGATATCTCATTCATTACTACATAATCGTTTTTTTCATTACTATTTGGATACTTTTGAATTAATTCGTAATCCGATACATCATATCTTAATTCATTGGATTGAATAGACATTTCTGGGATATTATTGGGCTTCTTCGAAATTATGAAAGTTCTGCTTAATAAAATAATTTCATAAAAGAAATGAGATATCCACGTAAGTTTTGAGAATAAATTCCTTTGAAGTTTCTTTTTCAATGCGTTTGCAATAGGTCTCCAGAAGGAAGGTCGTTTTTTCATACTACCAAAAACTGAACTTGTTTGATACCCCCAAATTGTTAAATAACTGAAACTCAATTTCCTTTGTTTTCCAAAATCTGATATCTCTTTCTGTATTTGTGCTTCATTTCTTAAATCATTAATATTATTTGTACGATGAATATGCCAAGGTTTTAGATGAAAAGGATAAAGAATCTTTATTTGAAGACCTTCCTTAAACCAATGTGCAGGCAAGTGTCTATGTGAAACTTCAATACCATCATAAGTACATTTGATATGGATCTCTTGATTCCATTCAGCCCAATCCTCTTTCCACTCAGGAGATTGAAATAACATAATACGACCAATATTCTTACATATTATTAATATAGGTAGTATGACATATTTTCGAATATTTGATTGAATGATCAAAAGGACACCCCTTCCGGCATGAGCTATAGGAAAGTCAAATCTAGCTGCTATTGTCAAACGATCAGCTTTTGATCTCTTCTTATATAGGTTAAAAGGTCTTAATTCCTTTCCAATTCCCAAAATAGCTCTTTCATCTTTCATTTTGTTTAATCTTAATGCATTGATAGAAGATTGAAAAGAGATAGGAATTTCTTTCATCCTTAGAAAGAATGGGGAATGTGTTCCAGATTGATAAAGTCTCCATATTCCAGTTTTACGTCGTCTAGCACGTATGGATCCCTTTACTAATTTTCGACGAAAATCCGACTGGTTTTGAAAACGTTTTATAACTCGTTCTTCTTTTTCTTTTTCTCTTTCCTTTTTTACTTCTGTTTGTGTTTGTGCTGCTTTTTCTTTTTCCTTTTCTTTATCTTCTAATTTTCCTTTCCTAGGTCCTAAATTCTTTATTTTTCTTTGACGAATATCAACATCTACATTGACAGCATCGATCCTATCGGACCTTAACCTTGAGTTATATCGAGGCAGTTCTTTTTGCATTTCCTCAATCTGCAATATTGGAGATACTGCTATTTTTGCAGAGTAAAAGATATTTTTTGATCTCGTAAAGATATTGAACAAAGTTAAGTTTTTTAAAGATAAATGAGATGGATAACGAAATATTGAATCTTCAATTTCTTGTTTTGAACGAAATAGAAAAATAGCTTTTTCTATGCGAGGAAGTTGGAATATATGTTCCCAAGTGATACGGAATTGATAATTCTTTTCTTTTATTGAATTCAATGTAGTCAACATTTCCAAAATTATTGGATTTTCTGATTCATTAAGAATGCGCCAGAAGACTTTTTCGGCTTTTGTGGGTATTGGTTCCCAAGGTAATGGAAATTTATTATGTTGCCATTTTTTATGCTTATTGAAAATCCAATTCCTCATCTTATTCCTGGTATGTTTCCTTTTTGTCTTCTTGGATATTTTCATTGTCTGATCTTTTGAATCATGCAATTTTAATAAAGATGAAGAATATTTTTTATTTGGAATTCTTATGCGAGACGAACCACTTAGAAAAGGATCATTAACTTTGACTAGAAAATGATTTCTATCGTGAGAAAATCCTGTTTTATTTTCCATTGCTTCTTCAATCGTCGAACTATTATAAACAAATTGAATTCTATCTTTGAATTCATTATTCAAAGCATCTCTTTTTTCTCTTTTTGTCTCAATCCATCCCTTATAAGAATCCTTTGTTGATATTGAAATATCTGAATTATGAAGATAATTCATTAATTGTTTCTTAAATATGGATAAACTTGGTTGAGATGCAAAAGATATTGCGTTTTTTCCATCGGTTATACATTCATCATAGAAAAATTTGGATACCTGTTTCTTTACAAATCCATTATGACTAGATTTACTATTCGGAATGTACCGTATAGGTCGGTTCCATCTGTACTGATCAAAAAAAGAAGTGGGCCAGGGTCTGTAGAGCCATAAAGATTCCTCCCATAAGTTTTCTTTTATTTTTTGATCAGATAAGGTAATCTCATCAGCAAACTTTTTAGTTATGAGGGGTACTGGAGATCTACCCAGATATAGAAAGAAAGTAATTGAAATAAGAATACTAAAAGTTCGGGATATACTGCGTTTCATCAAGATATAGATTATAGGTGAATCATGTTCTATACGAAATAAAAGTAACTTAATTGAATTTATAAATAAGATATGACCACATAACCAACCCAAAAGACTACTAGTTAGAAAAAATACATTGCTACTGTAACGAAAAAGAAAAAGGTTTAATAATCTTGTTAATACAGGATTTGGTAAAAGAATCGGATTTAGCAATTGAAAAATGAAACTATCTAGAAGTAGGTTACGAGTATGAGCATGAGTAAGTGATTTTATGGGATGTAATATGTAATATCTTGAAGGATTTTTAGTACGATACCAATAGTAAAACATATACGGTATAACTAATAATGTCATTAAATGAGGCTTTACTAACATTACATATAGAGGTGAACAATATATGGATAGTAAGATAACGAATTGTCCCATCATTGAGCCAAGAATGCAAATTATACCACTACGATTCCCTTCCAGGAAAAAAGTTCTTATAGATAATATTTGGGAGGGACCTATAGGCAATGCCGTAAGAAATCCATAATATAATCCGAATGGCATAACCAGGCTAATTTGGCTTATCCATGGGAATACTGGACATAGCGAAGAAAGGAACAAGAATAAGTTCTTTAATTTTTTCATGTATAACCTACCTATCATTGATAAATGAATAATTTTTTTTAAGAGTTCTATTAATAGAATAGCATCTATTTTAATATCTATCAAGTAAAGAGTTCTTCCTAATCACAAATTAAAGCAATATTGTATAATTGGATAGGAAACGTTATTTTGGATTTTCATTTACTTTACATCTATCTAAAGATGGATGTCTAGACATCCATCTTTAGATAGATATTGCAAAAGATTCAAATTAGTATTTTTTTCCTCAGTTTTTTTTTTAGTAAATGTCTTTTAGATTAGTTTTACATGCAAGAGAAAAGGAGAAAGTACATCTTTTGTATCATAAAAAAGATAAGAATATCCAGTATACAAAATGAATTTTCTATGCATTGTCAGAAGAATTTTTCAAATATTCCAACTCATTGATTGTTTATTTGCTTATTTTTTCATAAATGACTAAGGTTATGAACTTAATCATTTTACATGTCCCTTGTTAGAGATAAATTTATTTTTCAAAAATAACTAAAAAGAAAGCAGTCAATTTAACTATATACTTTTTTATTTATTAAGAACTACAAAAACTAAAAAATGATATTTATTGAACAATAAAACAAAAATTATTGACTTTGATTTCATAAAAACATTATCAAAACTATATATATAGAATACCTTTATATTGATATTTTATATCAATTTTTTTATATATTAAAAATATAAAATACTTAGATTTATTAAAATTACTAAAGGTCCTTTTTTCTTTTTTTTTGTTTTACTTAGTCTCCCTTTATCAAACGTTTTAGTAAGTTAAAAGAGTAGTTTAAACCTGCAGAACAAAGCTGATTAAGAACAAAACATAAACCTTTACGTAAAATAGAAGAATTCCTAGCAGGATTATTTCTAGAAGAGCTAGTTGTTCCAGTAGTTTCATTAATATTCCTAGGAACTGGCATTCGCGTATTTTGCATGCTAGGTTCAACCAGTCCATGAAATATATCTCCCAAAGAACTCCGCATTAGAATAGGGGTATAATTATAATGTTGAGTCAATGGTTCAGATACTCTTTCTGCTGTTTCCGATGTTTCTTGAACACCTCTTAAATTAAAATTCTTTATCAGATATTGTATAAAGTGATTCAGAATTATTTTAAGATCATTGTCAGACACATAAGGACCTAAAAGGGATGTCGTTTTATCATAATGATACTCATTAGTTATCTGTTTTTCCTCAAATAAGGGTCTTGATTCCATAAATCCAGAAAATTTGCCAGATTCGGAAGATTTGTTGAAAGACTTAGAAGATTCAGAAAGTTTAAGAAGGTTTTCTCTTTTGTTGATTTCTTCAGCTATTTTGAAAACTGTCTTCATAAAACTTTCAACCACATCAACATCAAGGTCTAATGAATTTAGTTTTATTGTTATTTCCGAATAGACTCTCTTCTTATCTTCAGAAATTGATTTTTTTTTCCTCATTAATTGGGTTATAAGCAATCTTTTATTGTTAGTTTGTATTTCTACTCTCTTACTCCTATCAAATAAGTTTGTTTTTGTTTGACAAACTTGAGTGTAATGAGATATGTCAGAAGATCGACCAAAAAAAGATTTGTGATTTAATAAACTAAAATAGATTCGTGGCGTGAACATGAAGAAGCAAAAGTAAATACTTGCAGAGACCATTATTAAGATAGGTTTTTTATCCTTCTTCCATCCTATATTACTTATTAATTCAATTGTATTTGTGATGGCTCCTTTAGTAGATATTCTTTCGTTATTTTTAACTTCTTTTCCAATATCATTTAGTTTCTCAGTCATTTGATGTACCTCTTTTTTTACATTATATATTTTTTCCAATATTTGATTCTTTGACAAGAATCTTAAAGGGTTCCGTCAGTTCTGGGTTTTTAAGTGATTCTGCCATTTTCTGTTTTTTTTTACCAAATTATAATTATAAGGATACGATCATATAATATCTATCTATATATATATTATCTATAGATATTGCTTGGTTATTAATTGATTGACTTTAAATTAATTGGTTTTTAATTGACCATAAGAAACGAAATTAGTATATCTATATATACTCTTTTCCCTACATATCAAAAATAAAAATTTGAATATAAAAAGTTAAAATATATTTATTTCCAATAGAAACTGCTTTTATTTTATACCATAACTCGAACCTCTAGTATTAAGAATATTCTATTACTATATCTACGAAAAGGAGATATTAGATCTATATAATACACTAGACATGAAAGAAAAACAAGTCTTTTTTTTTTTTTCCTAATAATCTTTTTGTCTAATAAAAATAAATTAAATAGATATAAACATCAATATTTCTAATATTTCTATCTTTTTCTTCTTTATCCCGAGATGCCCTAGCACTGCTTCCTAAGAGCAGCGTGTCTACCAGTTTCACCATAGCGGCTCATAGGTATAATATAATAGTAACATTATTCAGAAGGAATAGTCAATCCCTTTTTATCCCTCCTATCAATAGTAACATTATTCAGAAGGAATAGTCAATCCCTTTTTATCCCTCCTATCAAGGGATATTAGGTGTATAGCAAGGAACAGCACTGTCAATAACAAAATAACCGAATAAAATTAACGGAATAAAATTCAACGGGATATAGCGCAGCTTGGTAGCGCACCATCTTGGGGTGATGGAAGTCGCAGGTTCAAATCCTGCTATTCCGAAAAATGAACAGTAATGTTATTAGATCAACTTTTAGGAGCGATCAAGAAAGAGGATATGGAAAGGAATTCATTTTCTCTAATCAATTCAGATTACTTCTTTCTTTCTGAATATTGAAGGAAATATCTTAGGTGTTTTCAAAGTGTAATAGATAAGTCAATATAGAAATTCATCTAAGTTTCAAAGACTTGGTTGGGAATAAGCCTTCCCTTATTTTCGATTAATAACATATATTTCAATTCTATCAATAGAATCGATATCTATATCTATGATATCTATATCTAGCTATCTATAGATAGCTAGATATAGATAAACGCCAAATAGAATTCAGTATTTAAAAGATGAATTATTCTTATCGATTAAGCTAATTATAGGAATGGGAAAGGGAGCCATTAATTCCTTTTCATTCCTGTCTCGAGAATTGACAAAATGGAGAGATCGGAATAGCAGAACAACCTCTCCTATTGTGTCTTTTCTAAACGATAAAAAATATCAATTATACTTTTTTTTATTTCAAAATAGGATTCCTATTCAATCACATTATTTTTGAAATAGAATATTACAGAAATAAGGATCATCCGAGTTATCAGAATACTTTACTCGGATGAGTTGGGAAGTTTATCTCTTATTGCGTAATAGAAACTTTTTGAACGACCAGTCAAAATAGACTGGGCTAGAGAAAAAACCCTCGATGCAATTCTGTCATTTTTTTCTTTTTTCCAAAAATTATTTCGAATCCTTTTCCTTGATTTGGAAGTACGTTTCTTCGGAACTGCCATGCTGATAAAGCTCCTTAGTCTTATTCAATGTTTGTCCCAATTCCCTAATCAATACAGTTCCCTAATTCGAAGAGTACAGAATAAAGGAAATTAAAGCTCTGTTATTGGTAATTATTCCTCAATTATTATCCTTCTATGACTGAGTCCAATATTTCTATTCCATCAATCAAAAAATTCTTCTCCATTTGAAGAAATAGAATCAACTACAAATCGAACTAGCTTTTGTCGATACCCCAACTTACGTCGTACTTTCTTCTTGGAATGCATCTTATAAATCGTGATTTTTTCTCCATAGCAGGAGTGCAATATTCTTCCCCTGACAATTGCATTCCTTAACCAGGGATGTCCTAGATTAGTGGTGGATTCGCGACGAATCATAAGTACTCGGTGGATTAGTATTTTAGCGTTTGCGCTTAATATCCTAGGGTTTAATGATGCAAAGCAACGCGCATCATAGAATCTACCTGGTTCTACCCGTAATTGTTCACCTCCGGTTTCGATTATTGCATATGTACCCATTATGAAATTCCTTGTAGTGGAAGAATTATCCATCCTCTCCCTATTCTTCGCTAAATCAATCTTAATTCAAATCATTGGATCCAAATAAGTATCCCTAAGAGTTTTCATACCTGTCAAGTTTCATTATCAATACCCATCCAATGGGTGCGGAATGATAAACATGAATACCCATCAATACGTATGATGTATAATGTATTCTCTCAATAGGGATTGGTATACTTCCATTATCCTTAATTAGCTCATCTCATCCGTAAAAAGTGAACTCATCAGTTCATATCCCGTATTACCGAACGATTTAGTATCCATATTGAGAAATTATTCCATTGCTCATTAATTCAATTCTTTATTATATAGTTCAATGGAAACCGGAAAATAAGCTTCAACTTCACTTCAATGTTTTTATGGAACCATTATACGGATATGCTTGGATTATCCCCTTATGCCCATTTGGAGCTTCGGTTCTACTAGGATTAGGTTTATTTTGCCTTCCGGGAGCCACTGGAATTCTTCGTCGTGCATGTGCCATAATGAGTACTTTGTTGTTAAGTGTATCTATGGTTATCTCTCCAAATCTATTCTCGCAACAAATTAATGGTAGTCCTACTCATCAAAGTTCGTGGTCTTGGATCCCTCACAAGAATATTCCCTTGGAAGTAGGTTTTTTCATTGATCCACTTACTTCTATTATGTTGATACTAGTCACTACTGTAGGAGTCTTGGTTATGATTTACAGTGATAGTTATATGTCCCATGATCAGGGCTATGTGAGGTTTTTCGTTTATCTCAGCTTCTTTACTGCTTCCATGCTGGGACTAGTTCTCAGTTCCAATCTAGTACAAATCTATATATTCCGGGAATTAGTAGGAATGTGTTCTTATTTATTGATAGGTTTCTGGTTTACCCGACCCAGCGCAGCAAATGCTTGTCAAAAAGCTTTTATAACGAATCGTGTAGGGGATTTTGGATTACTATTAGGTATATTGGGTATCTATTGGAT